TATGGATGGAATCAAATATGCAGTATTTACCGAAAAAAGTCTTCGGTTATTGATGGTGAACAATCAATATACTTCTAATGTCGAATCAGGATCAACTAGGACAGAAATAAAGCATTGGGTCGAACTCTTCTTTGGTGTCAAGGTAATAGCGATAAATAGTCATCGACTTCCCCGAAAGGGGAAAAGAATGGGACCTATTATGGGAGATACAATGCATTACAGACGTATGATCATTACGCTTCAACCAGGTTATTCTATTCCACCTGTTATAAGAACTTAAATTCAAATTCTTAATACAAATCCTTAATAACATAGCATGGCGATACATTTATACAAAACTTCTACCCCGAGCACACGCAACGGAGCTGTAGACAGTCAAGCGAAATCCACTCCACAAAAGCAAAAGAGTTTGATCTATGGACAGCATCATTGTGGTAAAGGTCGTAATGCCAGAGGAGTCATTACCGCAGGGCATAGAGGGGGAGGTCATAAGCGTCTATACCGTAAAATCAATTTTCGACGGAATGAAAAAGACATATCTGGTAGAATCGTAACCATAGAATACGACCCAAATCGAAATGCATACATTTGTCTCATACACTATGGGGATGGTGAGAAGCGATATATTTTACATCCCAGAGGGGCTAGAATTGGAGATACCATTGTTTCTGGTACAGAAGTTCCTATATCAATGGGAAATGCCCTACCTTTGAGTGCGGTTTGAACTATTGATTTACGTAATTGGAAGTAACCAATTAGGTTTACGACGAAACCTAGAAATCGATCACTGATCCAAGTTGAGTACCTCTACGGGATAGACCTCAACAGAAAACTGAAGAGTAACGGCAGCAGGTGATTGAGTTCAGTGGTTCCTTATATAAAATTATTGACTCTAGAGATATAGTAATATGGAGAAAATACCATTTTTTGAAGCACGGACAGAGCCGGAAGCACCCCTTGTTTCAAAGAGAGGAGGACGGGTTATTCACATTTCATTTGATGGTCAGAGGCAAATTGAAAGCTAAGCAGTGGTAATTCTAAGGATCTCCGGAGGAATAATAGAGATGTCTCCTACGTTACCCGTAATATGTGGAAGTATCGACGTAATTTCATAGAGTCATTCGGTCTGAATGCTACAGGAAGAACATAAGCCAGATGACGGAACGGGGAGACCTAGGGTGTAGAAGATCGTAGCATGAGTGATTCGGCAGATTTGGATTACTATATATCCACTCATATGGTGCTTCATCATACGATTCATATAATATCCATCTGTCTAGATATCATCATATACATCCAGAAAGCCGTATGCTTTGGAAGAAGCTTGTACGGTTTGGGAAGGGATTTTAAAAAATAAAAAAGAAGAATCTACTTCAACCGATATGTCCTTAGGCACGGCCATACATAACATAGAAATAACACTTGGAAAGGGTGGACAATTAGCTAGGGCAGCAGGTACTGTAGCGAAACTGATTGCAAAAGAGGGGAAATCGGCCACATTAAGATTACCATCTGGGGAGGTTCGTTTGGTATCCAAAAACTGCTCAGCAACAGTCGGACAAGTAGGTAATGTTGGGGTGAACCAGAAAAGTTTGGGTAGAGCCGGATCTAAGTGTTGGCTAGGTAAGCGTCCTGTAGTAAGAGGAGTAGTTATGAATCCTGTAGACCATCCCCATGGAGGTGGTGAAGGGAGGGCCCCCATTGGTAGAAAAAGACCCACAACCCCTTGGGGTTATCCCGCGCTTGGAAGAAGAAGTAGGAAAAGGAATAAATATAGTGATAGTTTTATTCTTCGTCGCCGTAAATAGGAATATATGTTTTGTTTCTTCGCCTTTCATTGCATTTTTAAATAGGAAAAGGGAGTAATCGGCTGTGGCGCGTTCACTAAAAAAAAATCCTTTTGTAGCTAATCATTTATTGGGAAAAATGGAGAAGCTCAACATGAGGGAGGAGAAAGAGATAATAGTCACTTGGTCCCGGGCATCTACCATTATACCCACAATGATCGGTCATACAATTGCTATTCACAATGGAAAGGAGCATTTACCTATTTATATAACAGATCGTATGGTGGGTCACAAATTGGGAGAATTCGCACCTACTCTCACTTTCCGGGGGCATGCGAGAAACGATAATAGATCTCGTCGGTAATAAAGTGAAATGGGTGCTCATCATTCATTGGTAGGAGGTGGAACTTTATGATAAAGGGAAAATCGCGTACAGAAGTCAAAGCTTTAGCTCAATATATATGTATGTCTGCTCACAAAGCGAGAAGAGTAATTGATCAGATTCGTGGGCGTTCCTATGAACAAACACTTATGATACTAGAACTCATGCCTTATCGAGCATCTTATCCCATCTTCAAATTAGTTTATTCTGCAGCAGCAAATGCTAGTCACAATAAGGGTTTGAACGAAGCTGATTCATTCATTAGTAAAGCCGAAGTCAATGGAGGTGTTATCGTGAAAAAGTGCAAACCTCGAGCTCGGGGACGCAGTTATCCGATAAAAAGACCCACCTGTCATATAACTATTGTATTGAATAAGAGATCTAATTTAACAAAAAAATAGCCTTTTCTTTTGACTTTGATTTGATAGATCAAGCCTTCTTAATATTTAGAAAGAAAATATGCATATATAAATTAGATAGATATGGGACAAAAAATAAATCCACTTGGTTTCAGACTTGGTACAACCCAAAGTCATCATTGCCTTTGGTTCGCACAACCAAAAAATTATTCCGGGGGTCTCCAGGAAGATGAAAAAATACGGGATTGTATCAAGAATTATGTACAAAAACATATGAGAGTATCCTCAGGTTTCGAAGGAATTGCGCGTATAGGGATTCAAAAAAAAATCGATCTGATCCAGGTCATAATCCATATTGGATTCCCCCATTTTTTAATAGAGGGTCGAGCCCGAGGAATCGAAGAATTACAGATCAATGTACAAAAAAAGTTAAATTCTGTGAACCGGAGACTCAACATTGCTATCACAAGAGTTGCAAAACCGTATGGACAACCCACTATTCTTGCAGAATATATAGCTCTACAATTAAAGAATAGAGTTTCGTTTCGAAAGGCAATGAAAAAGGCTATTGAATTAACTGAACAAGCGGACACAAAGGGAATTCAGGTACAAATTTCGGGGCGTATCAACGGAAAAGAAATTGCCCGTGTCGAATGGATCAGAGAAGGTAGGGTTCCCCTACAGACGATTCGAGCTAAAATCGATCATTGTTCCTATGCAGTTCGAACTATCTATGGGGTATTAGGCATCAAAATTTGGATATTTCTAGACGAGGAATAATGAATCTAGACGAGGAATAATGAATAATGGGCGCTTGCCATTTTATCCAGCGATAGGACAAAAAATGAGAAATTGTTTCATTCTTTTTTATTTTTCCGTTCAATCCAAAATGAGCAATTCTCAATTCTATAGGGTTGAATAAAAAATTTGATTGACCATTTGGTAGAATTGCTATGCTTAGTGTGTGACTCGTTGGTTTTTCTTTGGAGTTGGGATTCAAAGAAACAATGATCGGCCTCTAGTATGAACTAATAACCAGCTCATTGCTTCGTATTATCGAGATCCAAGGAACCAGTCACTATATGATGTATCGATCATATAGTTGTAGCAACTGAAATCTTTTTTCCATAAAGTAGAAATCAATCAAATTATGGATTATGAAGCAAAAATAGAGGGATGTGGATAAGTGGAAGGGTGAGAGAAAGAAAGAAGTAGAATAGTAATGATAGATTATTCCAATATGTATGGTCTATGAATCATCTCACAAAAGAAAAGGCAGTGTGATAAAGCATCAATACTGATTCGTCTAGAATTAGATGAATCCGGTTCATAGGAAAAATCAAAACAAAATAATAATTTAATTAATAATAAAGTAAAGAGCCTCGAGTCGATCTAGACTGAGGAGATTGACTCGGGAACGGATTTTTTTGGAGCTCCATTGCATAGTTCAGGCCTAGCCATTAATGGAGAAGCTATGGGAACGAAGGAACCTGTGACTGCAGAAGATTCTATTGAAAACGAATTTTAATGATTCATTGGATGGGATGGCGGAACGAGACAGGAACCAATTGATTTATTCTGAGTGGTCATGGGTGAACCCTTCGAATGAAGCAGATATTGAAAGAGTCAATATTCGCCCGCGAAACCCTTATTGGATTTTTGATTCCAAAATTTTGGAATATTCCGTAAAAATAAAAACAAGGATTCGTTATAAATGCATTATCTATAAATATACGTCTAGCTGTATATACAAGATAGACAGATTCCTACGTGACAGATTTAATTAAATATCAATGAATCTGATGATTCATTGTATTATTCATTAAATATACCTGGGTCTGTAATATTATTTATTGAACCCTTTCCTTTTATTCGCGAGGAGCTGGATGAGAAGAAATTTTCACGTCCGGTTCTGCAGTAGAGATGGGATTGAAAAACTACCATCAACTATAACCCCAAAAGAACCAGATTCCGTAAACAACATAGAGGAAGAATGAAGGGAATATCTTATCGAGGCAATCATATTTGTTTCGGTAGATACGCTCTTCAGGCACTTGAACCCGCTTGGATCACATCTAGACAAATAGAAGCAGGGCGGCGAGCAATGACACGATACGCGCGTCGTGGTGGAAGAATATGGGTACGTATATTTCCCGACAAACCCGTTACAGTAAGACCTACGGAAACACGTATGGGTTCGGGGAAGGGATCCCCCGAATATTGGGTATCTGTTGTTAAACCAGGTCGAATACTTTATGAAATGGGCGGAGTATCAGAAACTGTAGCCAGATCCGCTATTTCAATAGCTGCGTCCAAAATGCCTATACGAACTCAATTCGTTATTGCGGGATAGGGGTGTGCAACCAAAGGGATCCTTTTGATAAAAAAAAATGGAATCGCTGGTTTTTTATTTTTGGACAGAAACTATTTCTTTTTTCCTTCGCCTTTTGCATTGAAAGAAACGATTCAAAAAAAAAAATCATAATATGATTCAACCTCAGACCCATTTAAATGTAGCGGACAACAGCGGGGCTCGAGAACTGATGTGTATTCGAATCATAGGAGCTAGTAATCACCGATATGCTCATATCGGTGACGTTATTGTTGCTGTAATCAAAGAAGCAGTGCCCAACATGCCTCTGGAAAGATCAGAAGTGATCAGAGCTGTAATTGTACGTACATGTAAAGAACTCAAACGTGACAACGGTATGATAATACGATATGATGACAATGCAGCAGTTGTCATTGATCAAGAAGGAAATCCAAAAGGAACGCGAGTTTTTGGTGCGATCGCTCGGGAATTAAGACAGTTAAATTTCACTAAGATAGTCTCATTAGCTCCCGAGGTATTATAAATGCAATGCTAGTAGATGAGACCATAGTATGGTATCTGAAATAGATCCATTAGTAGATTGTGTCTCACGCATATACCTTTAATATTTAAAAATTTTAAAAATTGTATTTTTTATTGAATAAATATTTCATAAATAAATAATCAAATAATCAAAATAAAGAAAAAAAAAAAACAGAACATGTTGATTATATCAAAGCCAGGAAGCACTAATAATTAGGGTTCGTCATGGGTAGGGATACTATTGCCGATATAATAACTTCTATAAGAAATGCTGACATGGGTACAAAAGGAATGGTTCGAATAGCATCTACTAATATCACGGAAAATATTGTTAAAATACTTCTACGAGAAGGTTTTATTGAAAACGTTAGGAAACATCGGGAAAGCAACAAATATTTCTTGGTTTCAACCCTGCGGCATAGAAGGAATAGGAAAGGAACATATAGAAATATTTTAAAGCGTATCAGCAGACCCGGTCTACGAATTTATTCAAACTATCAAGGAATTCCTAGGATCTTAGGTGGAATGGGGGTTGTAATTCTTTCTACTTCTCGAGGTATAATGACAGATCGAGAAGCTCGAATAGAAGGAATTGGAGGAGAAATTTTGTGTTATATATGGTAATCCTTCTCGTATTCGAATTTTATCCGTAACTTCCTATTTATGAAATGAAAAAGAGAGGAAAGGTTGGTTGTCTAATACCACCCCTCCTCCATTAGTTGATACTTCAAGGAGGTTACCTGGAATGAAAGAACAAAAATGGATTCATGAAGGTTTAATTACTGAATCACTTCCCAACGGTATGTTCCGGGTTCGCTTAGATAATGAAGACCTGATTCTAGGTTATGTTTCGGGGAGGATCCGACGTAGTTTTATACGGATATTACCAGGAGATAGAGTGAAAATCGAAGTAAGTCGTTATGATTCAACCAGGGGGCGTATAATTTATAGACTTCGCAACAAAGATTCGAACGATTAGGTGGCTTTTTTTAAACATTCCTTTCATGGGGATCAATTTCGAGATTCAAAAAAAAAATGCAAGAGACTTATTTTCTTCCAATGAGTAGATTCGGAATTAAGGTAAGGAATGACAAACATGAAAATAAGGGCCTCTGTTCGTAAGATTTGTGAAAAATGTCGACTGATCCGTAGGCGGGGACGAATTATAGTAATTTGTCCCAATCCTAGACATAAACAGAGACAGGGGTAATCTTTCTAAAAGGGGACTATCTAAGGGACCCATGTACAAACAAAATAAGGGATCTGTTTTGACATGAAATGGATATATCCGTATATCTCTAACTCATATTTATAAGATGATAAAATATGACAAAACCTATACCAAGAATTGGTTTACGTAGGAATGGACGTATTGGTTTACGTAAGAATGGACGTAGAATATCAAAAGGAGTTATTCATGTTCAAGCGAGTTTCAACAATACCATTGTGACTGTTACAGATGTACGGGGTCGGGTTGTTTCTTGGTCCTCCGCGGGTACTTGTGGATTCAGAGGCGCAAGAAGAGGGACACCATTTGCTGCTCAAACCGCAGCAGGAAATGCTATTCGTACAGTAGTGGATCAGGGTATGCAACGAGCAGAAGTTATGATAAAGGGCCCCGGTCTCGGAAGAGATGCAGCATTACGAGCCATTCGTAGAAGTGGTATACTATTAAGTTTCGTACGTGACGTAACTCCTATGCCACATAATGGATGTAGACCGCCTAAAAAAAGGCGCGTATAGAGGAAAAGATTCCAAGAGAAATAAATGATTCAATGATCTGATCAAATCAGAATATTAGTATGGTTCGAGAGGAAATAGCAGTATCCACTCGGACACTACAGTGGAAGTGTGTTGAATCCAGAGCAGACAGTAAACGTCTTTATTATGGCCGTTTCGTTCTGTCCCCGCTTATGAAAGGTCAAGCAGATACAATAGGTATCGCGATGCGAAGGGCTTTACTTGGAGAAATAGAAGGAACCTGTATCACACGTGCAAAATCTGAGAAGGTACCGCATGAATATTCTACGATAGTAGGTATTGAAGAATCAGTACATGAAATTTTAATGAATTTGAAAGAAATTGTATTTAGAAGTCATTTGTACGGAACTCGTGGCG